AATTCGATGGGAGTAGTTGCTGAACCATACCACATAGTTCCAGCAACAATAAAAGCTGCAAAAAAGACAGCCGCGATACTACTGGAGAGTACGGTTTCAATATTTCCCATACGTAATCCTTTGTATAGACGTTGTGGCGGTCGAACGCTAAGATGGAATAGACCCGCTAATATGCCCAGTGTACCTGCTGCAATATGATGAGAAGCTATTCCTCCCGGAACAAAAGGATCAAAACCTTCCACACCCCACGACGGATTTACAGGCTGTACTCTTCCCGTTAGTCCATAAGGATCGGATACCCATATTCCAGGACCGTACAGACCTGTTACATGAAATGCACCAAAACCAAAGCAAGCCACCCCGGAGAGAAATAAATGAATTCCAAAGATCTTGGGCAAATCCAAAGAGGGTTTTCCTGTACGTTCATCAGAAAATATTTCTAGATCCCAATAGACCCAATGCCAGATAGCTGCCAAAAAGCATAAGCCAGAAAACACAATATGCGCCCCAGCTACACCTTCGTAACTCCAAATCCCCGGATTCGTTACAGTTCCTCCTGTGATACTCCAACCCCCCCATGAATTGGTTATTCCTAAACGAGTCATGAAGGGTATAACGAACATACCCTGTCTCCACATTGGATCAAGAATAGGGTCAGAAGGATCAAAAACTGCTAATTCATACAGAGCCATCGAGCCCGCCCAACCAGCAACCAGAGCTGTATGCATTATATGAACGGAAAGCAACCGGCCGGGATCATTCAATACAACGGTATGAACACGATACCAAGGCAAACCCATGGAAAATACCCCTTTATCGAAGAAAAATAGACACTACGTAACTTTATTGCATTGGAAAAAATTATACTATGATTATCCTATAGACTTCCCCTGTTCAGGGGATTTTTTCCTAACAAGGGTTAGGTTAATATTGATTCTATATTCTATTCGTAATAATGGAAGAATTCTGTTCGTAAGAACAAAGAGAAACAGATTTATTCTATATTCGATAAGTACCAATATGCAATGGTGGATTGATACCATTTTCTATGAGAAAATTTGTCCATCCTTCATTTATCATTAGAAGGATCTATTCGTAAAAAATTTCCTTTATTTATTTTGTCTTTCTTTCTAAATTTTTCTAATCTATGGATAAAATAAATATGATAAAGCCAATATTATAAAGACAAGAAAAATAAAGACAATAAAACCATATTGTTACGTTTCCACATCAAAGTGAAATATAGTATTTAGTTCTTTTTTCTTTCAATCCATGCCTATTGGTGTTCCAAAAGTACCTTTCCGAAGTCCTGGAGAGGAAGATGCATCTTGGGTTGACGTATAGTGCGACTTGTCAGATATCTTGGGTCATATGGGATTTCCCCATTCTCTCCCCCGACCGAGATATCCTCTGTTTCGCCCAAGAAAGAGAAATTGAATTATCGAAAAATTGGAGCGTGAAATGCAATTAAATGCATTATTTGGGGGAATTCATAGAATTATATCAATTAGAATAATTTATGGTTGGCTTTGGCTGGACGAAAAAAATGAAGTATCCAGGCTCCGTTTAAAAAAAAAACCCAATTGGTAATATATCTATGATTACTATGTGTATCATAAATGATTATTTGTAAAGTCATAACAAAAAGAAATGGTGATGGGAAGATTTGTCCTATATGTGCAAATCAAAATCGGGCGAATCTTTACCCGGAGTAGAGCATAAACCTAAAAAGATGAAAGAGACCCATTCAGGAACAAGAAAATACCATCGTAATTGGGATTGAATTTCGATGAAAGAATACATCAATGAGAAGTTAATTCGATAAGTTTATTTACCCTTTTTTTATATTATCAAAGAAGAAATCAAAATTCAAAGAAGAAATCAAAATTCATCTTTATTGAAAAATCGAAGAAAAAGCCCTTTCATTAAAAAATTAGAAAAACCCGAAAAAGAAAGAGGACTGGAATCTATACATTGATTCTTTTCTTCGCAATTTTTTTGAACCGTATGCATCAAAAGGTGCATGTACGGTTCCTAAGGAATACAATTTTACCCTACTCAACCGACTTTATCGAGAAAGATTACTTTTTTTAGGCCAAGAGGTTGATAGCGAGATCTCGAATCAACTTATTGGTCTTATGGTATATCTCAGTATCGAGGATGAGACTAAAGATCTGTATTTGTTTATAAACTCCCCTGGTGGATGGATAATACCCGGAATAGCCATTTATGATACTATGCAATTTGTACGACCAGAGGTCCATACAATATGCATGGGATTGGCCGCGTCAATGGGATCTTTTATTCTGGTTGGAGGAGAAATTACCAAACGTCTAGCATTCCCTCACGCTTGGCGCCAATGAAGTTTTTTTATTTGAGAGAAAAAAGAAAACTATGCCTTCGCCATATGAATATTAAGTAATAATAGCATGGCACTTCGAATTCGATATGAAAAATTTTGTATTTTTTTTTTCAAAAGATTTGATTATGTATCGAGAGAGTAGTATGAGATAAAAGATATTTCCGACTTTCTCTTATCTATCGGAAGTCCAATTCAGCGTCACAAACTTGTTTGTTTTTACACTAACGGGCTCTTAACAATATTTAAGTTATAAAAAAAAAGAGTGCGAAAAAACCAAATTTTTTTGATTGGCTCAAAAAGAAACTTTGGGATTGCTGAATCAAAGACAAAAAAAATCCATTTTCAAATAGAAAGCAACGGAGCCATCATAGTATTTTTGAACTCCTCCGAAAAAAAAAAGAAGGGTGGCATTTTGATCATTTACCCATCTGGGGCTAATAGATTCTATTTTTTATCTTTCTTGAATGGAAAAGTTAGGGGTCAATTTGATTATAGAGCCGTATGCAATGCATAAAAGATAATGCCCGTACGGTTGTTCAATTCTATCCTTTTTCCTATTATTCTTTATCTTTCTTTTCTGTTTCTTTCATCACACCAGATAGAGAAACCTTCTATTATCAGGGTAATGATGCATCAACCTGCTAGTTCTTTTTATGAGGCACAAACGGGAGAATTTATCCTGGAAGCGGAAGAACTGCTGAAACTACGCGAAACCATCACAAGGGTTTATGTACAAAGGACGCGTAAACCTTTATGGGTTGTATCTGAAGACATGGAAAGAGACGTTTTTATGTCAGCAACAGAAGCCCAAACTTATGGAATTGTTGATCTTGTAGCAGTTGAATGAAAAAGTGGATTTTGTGCAAATCTGTGATTTGATATTTTATCTCCGAGTTTACTATATAAATAAATAAAAAATCCGGTTAGGATCAATCTAAACCAGCCCATTATATATATGACTCAACATGCCAACTATTAAACAACTTATTAGAAATACAAGACAGCCCATTCGAAATGTCACGAAATCCCCCGCTCTTCGGGGATGTCCTCAGCGTCGAGGAACATGTACTAGGGTGTATGTGCGACTCGTTTAGATCATGAGCTGACAGGAAAAAGCAAGAAAACTGCTTCCAGTATGACTGATCAGTACTAATGAATAGGATAGAATGGAAGAAGGAACTCCATTCACTATCTAAAAATAAGCAAATCTATCCTTCTATTGTGTATAAAGTTTATGGTTTCCGTTGGTGCAAATTCAATCACCTGAATTTAAGATGAGAAACAATTCTCCATTGGTAGCAACTGATTATCCATTAAGCGGAAAAATCTTATTAAAATGAAAAAAAAAAAGAAGTTCTCGCTCAGTCAAGAACGGACTACGAGGGTCAGCTACCCAGCTAACTTTCCTAATTAAATACCGTTACTGTATAGGCGGGTCTCATTGTGAAAGACCTGTTACTGGATAATTCATAGGTAGAGCCAAAGAGTGTGGTGTGAACTATACAAGTTACCAATAACATTGATGAAATATTAAATGAAGTAAGGGCTCCGGTGTATAGAGAAGACCTCACCGTTTAAGAAGTAACCATAGAAACGAGGAAACCCACAATTTCTTTCATATTTCCCAGTAAAATACCCCAAAAAAGAAAAAATCGTGGTCGGGAAGGTTATAGTAGCCAAAGCCATTGGAATTTGTATTTTATACATTGGAAAAATCCGTTTGGTTATTAGTTATTAATAGGCCAGGACGGGAAAAATAATAACTGAAAGAAAAAAATCAATTAGTTATTTGTCAAAATTTTATTTATTCAATGACTAGAGTTAAACGCGGATATATAGCCCGGAAACGTAGAACAAAAATTCGTTTATTTGCATCAAGTTTTCGAGGATCTCACTCAAGACTTACTCGAACTATTACTCAACAGAAAATAAGAGCTTTGGTTTCGGCTCATCGGGATAGAGATAAGCAAAAGAGAAATTTTCGTCGTTTGTGGATCACTCGAATAAACGCAGTAATTCGAGAAAAGGGAGTATCTTATAGTTATAGTAAATTAATACATGATCTATATAAGAGGCAGTTGCTTCTTAATCGTAAAATACTGGCCCAAATAGCTATATCAAATAGGAATTGTCTTTATATGATTTCCAACGAAATCAGAGAAAAAGTAGATTGGAAAGAATACACCGAAATAATTTAAATGGGGTTCCCCGGAGAATGAACTCCGGGAGGGTGGAGTTGAAGTCAAAATTACTATGAGAAATGCGCTAAAGTAGTCAAAATGAATGAACACGTTCAATAAAAAAATCTTTTTTTTTCCGATTCGTTTTTTTTTTACGACACAATAATCTGGATTCTAAAATTTGTCAAATAAAACACCAATCCATGTTTGAGTTCAAATTGGAATTCTGATTGAAGTGAACAAAAAATAAGCCTATTTATTTCTGGTTCTAAGACCAGTAGTTCTAGTGGTCGACTCGATTCTTTCAAATTGTTTCTCATTATTGAGAAAAGGTAACAAAGATAAAATACGAGCTTGTTTTATAGCAATAGTAATTAATCGTTGTTGTTTCAAGGTCAATCTATTTACTCGTCTAGATAATATTTTTCCCTGTTCACTAATAAATCGACTAATTAAACTCATGTTTCTATAATCAATTCGATCCCCCGATTGAATCGGGGGCAAACGCCTACGAAAAGATCGCTTGGATTTAAGAAAAGGTCGCTTGGATTTATCCATGGTTTGTTTGTTTAGTTTATTTCTTATCCCGAAATATTTCTTAATTGTAATTTTAACTCCAAATAGGATTCTTTTTATTTAAATGCAATATCTTCTATTTATATTTCAATGTGTTCTATATAATGTCATTTTTCTCCTTTCAAGGATAAGACATACTCGGTTCAATCTATTTCTTTATTTCCCCATGAATCATATGTTTGTAACAATAGGGACAGAATTTTCTCAATTCTAATCGATTGGGCGTATTGTGCCGGTTCTTTTGAGTAATATATCTGGAAATACCCGTTGATACCTTCTTAACACCGTTTTGTATACAACTGGTACATTCCAAAATTACCGTTACCCGCGCATCTTTTCTCTTGGCCATGAACCTCCTTTGGATTTTTGATTTACTCAACTCTTCTATTTTGATTCGAAATGAAGAAAAAGATGATTTACTCAACTCTTCTATTTTGATTCGAAATGAAGAAAAAGAAAGGAAGGAAAAAATAAAAGTTATTAACTTGAAATCCAACTCTAAAAGATCAAAATCAATTAAATCAAAGCAAAGCCATAAAAGCCATAGTAAATAATAAGCAAGAGTAAATAATAAGCAAGACAATGAGAATGAGTTCGAAATTCTATTTAACTCCGAAGGGCAGTTAAAGATCTTGTATTCTTGCCCTAGACCCCGATTTTCCTACTCTACCCCCACGTCTCTATTTTTAATTCGAATTTGAACCTGAGTCTCGCAGACGTTGAATCCATTTTTATTCTTTCTCTTTCGTCCCTTATTCTAAATTCTAAAAATTAGAAAAAAAAAAGGGAAAAAAGAGAAAAGAGGGAGGGGGGATTAGTCACAGATATTTGATTCTATTTCTAATCTTCTTCATTCCTTCCGGTGTCAATAGCTAGAATGAAAAAAAGGGGAATGTCAACGCATCGGGGAAAAAACGATTAATCTCTATCAATATACCTGCTAAAGCCCCGAACCATAACGTACTTAGTACTGGGGCCACGGAGAGATATGTTTTTAGATCTCGCATTGAAAAACCTCCTTTTTTATTGTAATACATAAAGATAATGCATATATGATTAGATGCATATGTAGTTAAGGGCCGTTTAGAGTTGTACACGGAATCCCTAATTCCAATTGAAATTTACAACGATCCATAAGATTTCCTTTTCTTATTATTATATGTAAAAATATGTTAAATGAGGCCAAAAAAGACGAAATGGACAGAAAAGCTGTGTGTCTCAATGCAGGAAATAGGGATGTGGAAAACAAGAAAGGAATTCTCTACAATTATACTGTAGAACAATTTGAAGGGATGTGGCGCAGCTTGGTAGCGCGTTTGTTTTGGGTACAAAATGTCACGGGTTCAAATCCTGTCATCCCTACCTATTACTGCCCCGTTGAGCAGTAACGAGGAATCAGCTGAGATCGATTCAAATTGCGTTGCGCGGAAGTTCATTTTTATGAAACTATAGAATATATAGATATAAAATGAAAATGGATTAGTTTAAAAAAAATCTTTTCTTTACATCCTTTTCTATTCTGATAAGAAAGCGCTCTTAGTTCAGTTCGGTAGAACGTGGGTCTCCAAAACCCGATGTCGTAGGTTCAAATCCTACAGAGCGTGATTTTTTCTTCATGAATTCAATTAGACTGAAATGGATTCAGTCGCTTGCACAACAATTAGAATTTGACCTCCTGTGGATTAAAGAAAGGAGGAGGCCAATCAAAAAAAGAAATGTGAATTAATCAAAGGTCCAACTGATCGCCACGCCTGTATTGTAAATATGCAGTTACGAATAATCCAGCCAAAGTAATAGGAATTAGACCTAACACGATTCCAAATAGAAAAACTTCAATCATTTCCATTTTTTGAAAAGGAGAAAAAAAGCGGTAATATCTATACCTAAATATTAATCCGAATTGATGTGAATCTCAATGACCAAGAATTGACAATTGACATGGTAAATAACTCTAGAATACACAGAATCTCACAGAAGCATTTCCTTTCTGAATTGTTTCTTTCAAATAGAAATTTTAAATAAGTCGTATCTTGCTCAGACCAATAAATAAAGCTGAAGTTATAGTTAAAGCCACTAGTAGAAAACCGAAATAACTGGTTATAGTAAGCATGAAAGGGCTAAATGAAATATGGTATTTTTATACATATGTTTCTAAAGTATTTACCTAAGTTTCCATTTTTCTAACATAGGAAAATATACAAAAATACCAATTGAAATAATAAGTCCAATTGAAAGTTTTGGATTCATCTATCATTATAGACGGCACGAAAAAAGAGAAAGTAACAGGCATATAAAATGAAACCGATTCATCATTTCTAAGATCTAGCCATCTCGCGATTCCTATCAACCAAGTCGTCGAGAATAAACGAACTGGATCGTGTA